TAATTCCAACAGTAGTGATTAATATTGACATAATAGAAGTAAGTGGGTCGATCAAGTGGCCGAACTCTAAAGAAAAATCATTATTGATGGTCCAAGACCATACATATTGATAGATATAACTTATATTCATTTGCTGAATAGATAGATCAAGCGAAAAAACCATAACTATACTTAATAATAAAATACTAGGAAAAGCCCACATACGGCGAAGATTTTTTGTTGCCGTTGGAAAAAGTAGAAGTCCCACCCCTATTAACATAGGAACTGGAAGTGGAACGAAAGGTATGATCCATGAATATTGATATGTATGTTCCATAAAAAAAAAGTTTTTTTTTTAATTAATTGTTTCTGATTCACCGGCTCTTATCTCTTTTGAAAGGGGTTAATAAAAAAGTCAAACTATGAAAAACTTAACTAGAATTTTTTTTTTCTTTATATTTTTAATGATTCTGAATCTTTACCAAATACTTCAAAAATATTCAAATCACAAAGGTAGAATTGGTCAAATGCAAATGATATGACCAAGTTCTTAGTGAAAAAGAAATACTTAGTAAGTCAAATTTTCATGAAGATACAAAAAAATTAAAATTTCAATGATTGTTGGGTATTACGATAATTTCAATCGATAGAGGGCGGATAACGAATTACACCAAAAGCAGTACTTGATTTTGATATGAATCATTAAGATGACTCATAACTTGACCCAATACAACAAAATAAGAACTCGTTTTTTCGTTTGTTTATTCAGAATCATTAACTAGTTCATTGCGGAACTAAGTGATTGTCTTCTATTTCAATAAAAGACCTTTATGTTTTTAGAAAGCGCTCTAATATCTAGCATTTTTCTTTACATAGAATTAATAAAAGACGGAATTCCTAAAATGGCTTTTCTAAAATCATTTAATCTTTAGGAGATTAACTACTAGTCGCAGGCCAATTTCAAAAATTTTAATTATCTTTTTTCGCACTTAACCAATGATAAAAATTGAATATAAAAAAAAACCAATTTTTTTTTATTCAATTTTTATTTTATGCAATTTTTACATTCACATATATTTTACAATATATATTTATAAAGGTAGTATTATTTAGAGAATAAATAATAACTAGTAAAGAACGATTCGTTTTGAACAATAGATGTCTTTCACATCCAACTATATCAATGAACAACCTTTTCATTTTTGAATGGCAGTTCCAAAAAAACGTACTTCTATATCCAAAAAGCGTATTCGTAAAAATATTTGGAAAAGGAGGGGGTATTCGGCAGCGTTGAAAGCTTTTTCGTTAGCCAAATCTCTTTCTACTGGGAATTCAAAAAGCTTTTTTGTGCGACAAAGACAAATAAAATAAATAATAAATTGGAAAAATAGGAATTGGCATAACTCTAAAAATGGTCTAATTTATATTAGTTATAATATAACTATTTATTTATATAGTTATTTATTTATATAGTTATAATAGAATAGAATAAGGGAAATTTAGAATATATAATATAAAGTAAAGTAAAAAGTAATAATATATAAAAAAAATAATATAAAGGAAGGATTTATATTTTCTAATGTTTTGAACTGATCGATATTAAATTGAACTTGTTTAGCTCTTATGGTATGTAGAATAAGAATTCTTTTGTATACTGAATTCTAAAAATTTATTCTTTGAAAAATAAAGATAAAATACAAGGTTTCACTTGTTTTTTAATATGTTTTATTTATCATTTCCGGGATGGGGATCCTTATTTTCCCCATCGACTCACTTGTCACAATAAGAAATAATAAAAGTTTTTTATTTTATATATTCTCATACTAGAGAATTTGTAGTCAAAATAAATGGGCCGTAGAAACTAGTTGATTAAGCTTAAAATTTGTTTTGTAACTTTCTGAATCATTATTTTTCTGAATCACTATATATATATCCCTTACTTTCAACCCAATTTGTAAAACCTCTTTTTCTATATACAATGTATGAGTTTTGTATATTGCGACGGGAAGACCGCCCACATATCTTTCTAATTCTAATTTAGAAAAAAAAAATTTGAAGTACGATACGATTACGATAGAAATCGAAATTTTTTTTGTTATATGATAGGCCCGGCCCAATACCTAATTGGTTTACTAAATCCTAACACTAACACAAGTTATCTATACAACGCTATGCAAATATTTACATAAACCCCTAGATTTAAGTCAAAACCATTTAGTTAGAACAGTTTCAACATAAAGAAAACCCCCGTTGTTAAAGTAAAATTAACTAAAACAAATCCCCTATTTAATTTATATTTTTTTATTCATCATTTGAATCTTTCCTAAAAAATATTGCATTGAATTGACTCTTTCAATCTCGACGATTGAATCAAAATAGGTTATTATGATTTCGAACAAGCCGCCATGGTGAAATCGGTAGACACGCTGCTCTTAGGAAGCAGTGCTAGAGCATCTCGGTTCGAGTCCGAGTGGCGGCATAGCATCTTCAAAAAGAGATACAAAAAGTCCTATAATTAATTCAATTCGTGATTTCAATTCTATAGAATTGAGGAACCTTCGCACTTAAAAATAAAAAAAAAAAATAAATAAAAATTATGATATTTTCAACTTTAGAGCATATATTAACCCATATATCCTTTTCTGTCGTTTCAATTGTAATTACAATTCATTTGATAACCTTATTAGTCGATGAAATCGTAGAACTATATGATTCGTCCGAAAAGGGCATGATAGCTAACTTTTTCTCTATAACAGGATTATTAGTCACTCGGTGGATTTATTCAGGGCATTTCCCATTAAGTGATTTATATGAATCATTAATCTTTCTTTCATGGAGTTTCTCTGTTATTCATATGGTTCCGTATTTTAAAAAACATAAAAATCATTTAAGCGCAATAACCGGGCCAAGTGCTATTTTTACCCAAGGCTTTGCTACTTCGGGTCTTTTAACCGAAATACATCAATCCGCAATATTAGTGCCTGCCCTCCAATCCCAGTGGTTAATAATGCACGTAAGTATGATGGTATTGGGTTATGCAGCTCTTTTATGTGGATCATTATTTTCAGTAGCTATTCTAGTCATTACATTTCGAAAAGTCCTAAGGGTTTTTGGTAAAAGCAAAAATTTCTTAAATGAATCATTTTCCATTGGCAAGATCCAATATATGAATGAAAAACGCAATCTTTTACTAAATACTTCTTTTATGTTTTCTAGAAATTATTACAGGTCTCAATTGATTCAACAATTAGATTATTTGAGTTATCGTATTATTAGCCTAGGATTTATCTTTTTAACCATAGGTATTCTTTCGGGATCGGTATGGGCAAACGAGGCATGGGGATCATATTGGAATTGGGACCCAAAGGAAACTTGGGCATTTATTACTTGGACTATATTCGCGGTTTATTTACATACTCGAACAAATATAAATTTGGCCGGCGTAAATTCCGCAATTGTGGCTTCTATAGGTTTTCTTCTCATTTGGATATGCTATTTTGGGGTTAATCTATTAGGAATAGGGCTACATAGTTATGGTTTATTTAGATTAAATTAACATAGAATTGAATTGAAGAAAGGGGCTGACGAATACGAAAATAGGGCAGCGTATATATATATATAAATTTCGTGTAAGCCGTGGAGAATCCGTTGAATCACTACACTACTTGATTCAACGGGTTCTCACAAATGCCAAACACATCTGTTTGCAATTCCAATTCATTTTTTTTTTTAACTTAAATTTTAGTTAAATCATAGAATTAGTACTTTTTTTTTGCTTTTTTGTTTTATTCATGAAAACTATCTCGAAAAATAATTAGATAGAATAGCTTCAATCTTGTCAACTGATAGTGAAAGAACGAAATCCGGATAAATACCAATACCTATTACGGGTAGAAAGATAGATATCGAAACAAATAACTCTCGTGGTCCAGAATCAAAAAAAGAATAGTTTTGAGCATTAAATAGCTTGTATCCATAAAACATCTGGCGTAGCATAGATAATGAATAAATAGGAGTTAATATCATTCCAAGTGCCATTACACAAATCATTAGTATTTTTGGCATTAAAAGATATTTTTGACTGGTAATTATTCCAAAAAATACTATCAATTCTGCAAAAAAACCACTCATGCCCGGTAATGCAAGGGAAGCCATCGATAAGATACTGAACATCGTGAATATTTTGGGAATTGGGATAGCCATTCCACCCATTTCGTCAAGATAAACAAGACGTATTCTATCATAACTTGTTCCTGCCAAGAAAAAAAGCAGAGCGCCAATAAATCCATGAGAAATTATTTGTAAAATGGATCCATTGAGGCCTGTATCGGTTATAGAGCCAATGCCTATAATTATGAAACCCATATGAGATACCGAAGAATAGGCTATTCTCTTTTTTAAATTACGTTGACCAGGAGACGTTGAAGCTGCATAGATTATTTGAATTGTGCCTATTATCATCAACCAGGGAGAAAATATAGAATGAGCGTGGGGCAATAATTCCATATTGATTCTAACCAATCCATACGCTCCCATTTTTAATAAGATTCCAGCTAGAAGCATACAAGTACTGTAATGTGCTTCTCCATGGGTGTCTGGTAACCAGGTATGTAAGGGTATAATCGGTGATTTGACAGCAAAAGCAATAAAAAATCCAATATAGAATATTATTTCTAGTGCCACGGGATACGATTGATTGGCTAATGTTTCAAAATTTAATGTTGGTTCATTGGAACCATATAAACCGATACCCAGAACCCCTATTAATAGAAAAACCGAACTTCCTGCAGTGTACAAAATAAATTTTGTAGCCGAATACAGCCGTTTCTTTCCCCCCCACATGGCTAGAAGTAGATAAACGGGAATTAATTCTAACTCCCACATGATGAAAAAAAGCAAAAGGTCTCTAGAAGAAAATGATCCTATTTGACCACTGTACATTGCTAACATCAGAAAATGGAATAATCGGGAATCCCGAGTAACTGGCCAAGCCGCTAAAGTAGCTAAAGTGGTGATAAATCCTGTCAGTAAAATGGGTCCTATAGAAAGTCCATCTATTCCCAATCTCCAGTAAAAATCAAAAAAGTTGATCCATTTATAATCCTCCGCGAGTTGGATTAATGGATCGTCCAATTGGAAATGATAACAGAATGCATAGGCTGTTAGAAGGAGTTCTAAGACACATATACATAAAGTATACCATTTAGTAACTTTATTTCCTCTATTAGGGAGAAAGAAAATTAAAGAACCCGCGGATATCGGAAAAATTACAATTATTGTTAACCAAGGAAAATAATTCGTGGTAAAGACAAAATACACTTGGACCAGAAAAACCCGTACTCGAAAATTGAATATATTCAATTTTCGAGTACGGGTTTTTGTCGGTAAAAAAAAACAGTCTTCAAGTGGGGTTTCTGTAACGTATCAATAAGCTAGACCCATGCTTCGAGTTGTTTCATGCCATAAATAAACTCGAACACTCAAAAAATCCGTTGGACAGGCGGATTCACATCTCTTACAACCAACGCAGTCCTCCGTTCTTGGAGCAGAAGCAATTTGCTTAGCTTTACATCCGTCCCAAGGTATCATTTCTAATACATCCGTGGGGCATGCTCGGACACATTGAGTACAACCTATACATGTATCATAAATCTTTACTGAATGTGACATTGGATCTAGCAATTTTTGAACGTCATAAATTTCGATCTAGTAAACTTGTAAATGAATAATATATTTAGACACCAGATGAATCAATGATTTACCAGAATTTTTCTAATCAATCCACTTCTGGAACGATTCATAAAAGAGGACCAAGATACTTTGATTTTTTACGTTTTCACAAATAGGATCTAGCTTACGTATCATAGATGCTAATTCGAATTGATGCATATTCTAATTTCTATGATTAATACTATTTATTCAACAAAGTCGATTGATTGATACGAGTTGATTTTCTGTTACGATAAATTGACGAAACAATAGCTGGTCCAATAGCTGCTTCAGCGGCCGCAATAGCTATAACAAAAATGGAGAAAATATTTCCTTTTAATTGGCGACTATCAAAAAAATCAGAAAAGGTTACAAAATTTATATTAACCGCATTCAATATAAGTTCAAGACACATAAGAGCCCTAACCATATTTCGACTCGTGATCAATCCATAGATACCGATAGAAAATAAATAGGCACTCAAAACAAGGGCATGTTCGAGCATCATTGACCAACTCCTTACCAATTTCGATTCATTTCAATATGAACAATAATTCAACGAATTCCATTGACTAAAATATAACAAGTACAGAACAAAGGATTGGTAATAGATCGAATAAAAGAATTTTTTTTTTTATACATGACTAGTCTTCAAATATATTTGAAGGGAAAGGGATATGATAACACAGAAAAAAGTTTCATTTGAATTACTAGTGCTGGTTATAAAGATTTATTACTGACGGGCCATAGCAATTGCACCTATCAAAGAAACTAAAAGAATTATTGAAATAAGTTCAAATGGAAGAAAAAAATCTGTTGATAAATGAATTCCAATTTGTTGACTATTATTTATCAAATCTTGCTCTATAATCTGGTTTGATCTTGTAGTCCAAATAATCCCATACCATGACGTATCGAGAATAATAGTAATTAGTGAAACAAAAATACTTGTGCAAACCAGCGAAGTAACCCCATCCCCAATCCCAACGGTCCAAAGATTAAAATCCTTGTAATATTCTGAACCATTCATAAACATCACAGCAAATATGATTAAAATATTTATAGCCCCCACGTAAATAAGGAGCTGTGCAGCAGCTACAAAATGGGAGTTTGATGGAATATAGAATAAGGATATACAAACAAGAACCAATCCCAATGAAAAGGCAGAATAGATTGGGTTGGTACGTAATACCACTCCTAGACCCCCTAATATAAGACCTGATCCCAGAAAGACTAAAAGAAAATCATGTATTGTTCCAGGCAAATCCATTATATGAAAAAAAAAAAAGATAAATACATCGAAATGTTTTTCATGAACTTATTGACCCGACCGGGAAAATTTGTTTTTAATGATACGTTACTAATTGACTTAAATCCTAATCTTAATTGAATTAAATTCTAATCTAATGGAATTGATGTAGATACAATTCTTGGACTAATCTCTTTCTTTTTTTTATCTAAAATAAAAAAGTAGTTTGAAACTATCTATTTTGAAATAATTACGGATATATTGATAGATTTTCAATCCAAATTAAGTCTTGATTCTCACCAACCAATCAATAGCTGGGATTTTTAGTTATTGCCCAAGCAAAAAGAAAAGGCCTCATTCCTTTCGATCAAAACCGAACCCTAGTAATTAGTAATTTGAAATCCCTCTTTAATCACGAGGTTTTTATCTATTTTTGGCGAATTCAAAATTGTTTTAATTGTATAATCATCAATGACTGATATTGGTAAACGCCCCAAAGCAATTTGATTATAATTTAATTCGTGACGGTTGTAAGTAGAAAGTTCATATTCTTCAGTCATTGATAAACAATTTGTTGGACAATACTCAACGCAGTTACCACAAAATATACAGATTCCGAAATCAATACTGTAATTAAGCAATCGTTTCTTTCGAATATTCGTTTCCAATTTCCAATCAACAACGGGCAAATCGATAGGACATACACGAACGCATACTTCACAAGCAATGCATTTATCAAATTCAAAATGGATTCGACCACGAAAACGCTCGGATGTAATTAATTTTTCATAAGGATATTGAATAGTTACAGGTAGACGATTTGCATGAGATAAGGTAATCATGAAACTTTGACCAATGTACCTTGCAGCCCGTACTGTTTGTTGACCATAATTCATGAACCCAGTTACCATAGGGAACATATCGTGAATATCTATGAATAATTTTTTTTGTTTCCTTCTCTTGTTTGAGACAAGTCGTGAATATAGAATATTGGATTACTTTTTTTTACAGTGAAAGGAGTTGGGAAGAAGTTGTTAATAATAGATTACCAAGAGATATAGGTAAAAGAAATTTCCATCCAAGATTTAATAGTTGGTCCATTCTTATCCTAGGTAAAGTCCATCTTGTTGCGATCGAAATGAACAAGAACAAATAAGTTTTAGTTAATGTAATAAAGATACCAATTGTCGTTCCAAAGATTCCACTCGCGTTATTTATTTTAAATAGCTCAGTAACCAATATGTGCGGAATAGAGATATTCCAACCGCCCAAGTAAAGAACTGTTACAAATAATGAAGAAACTAATAGATTTAGATAGGAAGCAACGTAAAATAAACCAAATTTGATACCTGAATATTCGGTTTGATAACCTGCTACTAATTCTTCCTCTGCTTCTGGTAAATCAAAAGGTAATCTTTCACATTCCGCTAGGGAAGAAATTATAAAAATGAGAAATCCTATAGGTTGACGCCACAAATTCCATCCCCAAAAACCATATTTTGACTGCGCCTCAACTATATCAACTGTACTTGAACTGTTAGATAATCATAGTCGGTGATAACATGACTGTTCCCATCGCTATTACAAAACCGTACATGAGCTTTTCACCTCATACGGCTCCTCGAGGGCCACAAATAAATCTAAGGACCGGGTCAGTATTATTTTTCTTTATGTGTTTCTAGGATAGATATATGTTTGTATGATAGATAGAGTCAAAATCTATCGGAAGGTCCCGAATCCGAATTAGACCAATGGAATTCTGTCTGCTATAATAATAAATAAAAGTACTTCTGAATTGATCTCATCCTTTAATAATTTTCAATTTTTTTTTTGTTAAGTAATAACTTAATCTTTCAATAAAATACTCCTTGTAGAAAATAAATAGATATTTCAACTTATCATTTTTCAATTACGAAAAAGAATTAGATTAGACATTACATTCATTTAGGAATCATGAACAATTTTTTCTAGGAAATCTATGAATAGAATATGGATATATGAAATCAATATAGGAAATCAAGAAGAAAAAAGATCTCTTTTTTTCCTATTGTAATTGTAATTCTTTCTATTTTTTTTCGTTCCTATTCGTCCTTCTGAAAAAAAAAAAGGGCGTCTTAAAAAATAAAGGATTTTTTCGTTCTTGGTAGTTATTTCTTTCATCGGTGGATAGGAACATACTCTGGATCGGAATCGTGGGAAGTACTGCCTGATCATTTCTACCAATTTAAAGCCCCAATTAGTATTCTTTTTATGTTATGGAAAAATATCCTTTTTGGACAATTTATTGGATAATTTCCATAATCTCTATTACGTTACGAATCCTTTGTGTATTTTTGTGTTTCTAACCATCCACTCATTTTTGCTAAATCTCCCGTGTGGTAATACATGTATGGTAATACATACAAATGATAGTGAAACCTCCATACGGTTGATCTTTTAAACCCGCTTCAAGCCGGGATGACTAATCAACTAATCTTGGGGTAAAGGGCCTCTTCTGTTTATGTTTCTTCCCGCTTAACTCTTGCACATAGGAAATGAGACTCAATCTTTTTACTGCGAATTTATAAGCTGTTTTCTTTCACTCATATATAACTATCCGATTTAGTTCATGAACCCGAAGGATAAATAAAAAAAATAAAGACATCTATTTAATTCATTCAACTTCTTTACTAGTTCCTTACTAGAGCGAAAGAAAGAAATAGTGAAAAGAAAAGTTTATGTTTCAGCGAATCGCACGTAGAGATATTGATAACACACATAGAGTTAATGGTATTTCATAACTAATCGATTGAGCAGCAGCTCGTAGACCACCTAAAAAGGAATATTTATTATTTGATCCATATCCTGACATAAGAAGTCCAATAGGAGCAATGCTTGAAATGGCAATCCATAAAAAAACACCGATATTGAGATCCGCTAAAACAAGGCGATAACTAAAAGGAATTACTGAATAACTTAGTAGAATTGATACGACTGCTATGGATGGTCCGATACTGAATAAACGAGTATCCCCTCTAGATGGAAGAAGATTCTCTTTGAAAAGTAGTTTTGTCCCATCTGCTAGAGCTTGAAGAATTCCCAAAGGACCGGCGTATTCAGGCCCAATACGTTGTTGTATCCCTGCAGATATTTCTCTTTCTAACCATACAATTACTAGTACACTTATTGTGATTCCCAATACAGGAAAAAAAATAGGGATAAGCATCCATATGATCCCATAAACCTCTTTTAAGGATTCCAATCTGGAAAAAGAATTGATATCTTGTACTTCGGTTGTATCAATTATCATTTCAACGATCAACTTCTCCCATAATGATATCTATGCTACCTAGTATCGTCATAATATCAGCCAATTTCATTCTTTTAACTAACTGAGGAAGAATTTGCAAATTGATAAAACCCGGCGGGCGAATTTTCCATCTCCAAGGAAAACCACTCTGATCTCCTATCAGAAAAATTCCCAATTCTCCTTTAGGGGCTTCGACTCTCACATAAAGTTCTTGTTTCGGCAATTCAAAAGTCGGAGAAGGTTTTTTACTAATGAATCGATATTCAAAATCATTCCATTCGGGGTCCCTTTCTCTATCAAAGCATCGGACTTCTAAATTCTCATAGGGCCCTCCTGGAATTCCTTCCAGAGCCTGTTGAATAATTTTTATGGATTCCGTCATTTCACTGATTCGGACTAAATAACGAGCTAATGAATCTCCTTCTTTTTGCCATTTGACTTGCCAATCAAATTCGTCATAACACTCATAATGATCAACTTTACGAAGATCCCATTGGATTCCGGAAGCTCGTAGCATTGGTCCTGATAAACCCCAATTTATTGCTTCCTCTGTACCAATAATGCCTACTCCCTCAACTCGTTCTAAAAAAATAGGATTTCGCGTAATAAGTTTTTGATATTCACGAACCCCTGTTAAAAAATAATCGCAGAAATCCAAACATTTATCTATCCAGCCATGAGGTAGATCAGCCGCTACTCCTCCGATACGAAAATAATTATGCATCATTCTCATACCAGTGGCAGCTTCGAATAGATCATATACTAATTCTCTTTCTCTGAAAATATAGAAGAAGGGAGTTTGTGCACCAATATCTGCCATAAAAGGACCAAGCCATAACAGATGAGAAGCTATACGGCTCAACTCCAACATAATTACTCTGATATAGCTAGCTCTTTTAGGTACTTGAATATTTCCCAACTGTTCCGGCCCATTTACAGTTATTGCTTCTGTGAACATAGTAGCTAAATAATCCCAACGTGTTACATAAGGGAGATATTGTATAATTGTTCGGTGTTCCGCAATTTTTTCCATCCCTCTGTGTAAATAACCCAATATTGGTTCACAGTCAATAACATCTTCTCCGTCTAGAGTAACGATGAGTCGAAGAACACCATGCATTGATGGGTGGTGAGGTCCCATATTGACTATCATGAGGTCTTTTCCTGTAGCTCGTGCATTCATAGGTTTTTCCTCGATTCATTCTTCCATGAATTGTTGAAAACGACAAGAAGTTCATCAAAATGAAAGATCTAATAAAATAAATCAAATAATTTAAAATAACTTTTCAAATTAACGATTTTTTGACTCCCGAATATCCAACTGACTAATTAATTCTTTATAACGTATTCTATTTTTATTTGACAAATAAGACAGCAACCGTTGACGTTTTCCCAGAATTTTCTTTAGGCCTCTCTGAGATGAATAGTCTTTTCTGTGGAATTCCAAATGTGAAGTAAGTCTTCGTATCTTATTGGTGAAACTGAATATTTGAGATTCAATGGACCCCCTCTTTTCTTCTTTTTTTTCTTGCAAAATAACTGAGATGAATGAATTTTTTATCATAAAATGCCCCCCCCTTTTTTTCTTCTTTTTTAAAGATATGAATTTTCCCGATCAATAATAATATAATAATAATAACGCTAGTCATTTTCATTTTTTATGCACGATAATCTTGATTTCGTTATCATGATTTTATTTTACCAAAAAAAAATGAATCAATCCAATTTTTAAAATTGGATTCGCATAGGGATACAAAAAAAATAGTATATTTCTACACTCACAAAAGAGAAAAAATTTAGATCTAAAATTAAAACAAAAAAGATTCGATTGATTTTTTTATAGATCTAATTGATACGTAGTATCATGTATCAGAATGGAATGTAAGACAATGTGCATCTGTTTACTTTCATATACCGGATATGGTCGAGTAACAGTATATAGATAAGAAAAATGTACTATTAACACATTTTCAATCGTGGATACATATGTATCCTTATCATACTAAAGCGACCCCCATTATTGCTATTAAACCAATAGCGATTCATACAAGCTAAATCTTCTAATCGATAATTGGGCCAAAAAAAGAACTTGAATTTCATTAGTTTATTTTTATCTATATTAAGATGTTTGCTTTTATCCAAAACTTGACCGCAGTTTTTTATGTTATTGCAAAATACTGGATTTCTATGCATACCATTTCTATTCCTCGAATTGATAAAAATTAGAGTTCTCAATTCTCTAAGACGTCTAAGGGGCAAAACATTTTCAGTAACAAGCAAATCATAATGATTTTTGTCTCTAGTTCCAGTCATTCTTTGACGTGTTGCAACAGATTCATTAAAATTCTTTTTATCAACATAGCCCTTTTCTTGGTATCTTTGATTCATTTTATGTTTACTCTTATGAAGTAATGAAATACCTACGGTTTGGTACATAATAAATTGTCCATCATTTTTTACAGACAGACGAAGGGGTTCGATAATCAAGATTCCCCTTTTCATCAATTCTGTAAGAGTGAAATCTTTCTGAATCATCAGAATATCCAGACTCATTTCTCCCCTTTGAATAGAGGATATAGCAATTTCTCTTGGATTTATCAGGCTAAGAAGGAGACAATATATTTTGATATTATTGATCATTCTTTGATCTAAAGAATCATTCCATCTCAATTGAAAACACAAATACCTTTTTAGAAAGAAATCAAGCTCTGCTTCTGTGTTGCTCTTGTATTGCTTTTTCTTTCTATGTTTTTTCATGTCTGATCCTGCATAATCATCGTCAACATTTTTTTCTTGGTTTGAGAGAACTGCTCTAAGATTCCCTTGGTTTTGTGAATCTGATCCAATATTCCTTTGGCCTTCGAGTTCTTTTTCTTCTTTATTTTGATTCTCTAATTCAAGAGATTTTTTTTCATTCGATGATATAGAAAGATCCCCTTTTTGCTTTCCAATGATGTTTTTATCAACCTTTTCATGAAAATTGAAAAGAAAGAATTTGATTGGTATAATCCACGGTATAATCTTATATGCACTATAAAGTCGTACAAATTCTGGGAAGAACCAAAGTTCCAGATTCGATATGGAACGATTTAGTATTTCTTCATTCATTCCCATCCAATCAAAAAAGACTCTTTTTTGATTGGATGGGTTGATTTCTTGGTCTTGATGAATTGTGAGAGAAAAAAGACCTTTTTTATCGATTTTCTCAATTATTTGATAATTTTGAGTCCCAGTCTTAATCTTTTTATTACTGTTGGTATCGGTATTGATCCAAGACTCAATATATTTTCTATCCGGAATTTTCTCCATATCCATAATATCATCTTCTCCTAAATAATTATTGATAGGAATACCTCTCAGCATATCAAAAATTTTTTGTTTATGTATGTTTATGTTGTAATTATATAAAATCTTTTGTTTGTTATTTAATTGTAATGGCAATCCATAACTATATGTATATGAGCCCCTCTTGTCTTCATAATTAATAAATTTATATGATAAACGATTATATCTATAGTGTTTTTTAAAATTTGATTTTTGATTTAGTAATGAGTCTGTTTCAAAATCATTTTGTTTTTCGTAATGAATTAATTGGTTTTTTTCATATGAATCCCATTTCTTTAAATCTTTATTTTTATTTTGAGCTATACAACTGACTCTATTTCGCCATTTTTGTGGTACTAATCTGGACCATCTAATCTGAGATAAATCATATTGATAATGCCCCTTTAACCAGGGTTTCCATTGATTCATTTCATAAGTCTGAAGGTTCCTATATCTTAATTTGGAACGAAAAATTCCTTGTTCTCCAAAATCATCCTTTATTTCGTTCTTAAGACAAAGAGATGTTCCGTAATATTTAAGGACGGATCTTAACTTATATAAGTTAATAACTTGAGTTTGTGATAATTTGTAAAAGACATATGCTTGTGACAAGGAGTATAAGTCACAAAAAGTCTGTGAATTATTATTACTACTATTAGAAATAGAAAGTGGCTTTTTGATAGTCGAAATAAAGTGAATTGTATTTTTGTTTGTTTTATTAATTCTTTCTTGATTTGTTTCATTATTGTAAATGTATTTATCAACATTTTTTTTGGTTGATTCAAAAAAATGTTGTGCATGGATTCTAGGACTATTCATCATAGAGAAAAGAATATTTAGGTATATCCTTTCAATTAAAAATTTGAAAAAATGATATGATTTGCGGATTAATCGAGCATTTCTTCTTTTTAATATCTGCCAAATATTTTTATTTTTTGGATATTCTACTAGTTTAGCATGATAACTGGTTTTGTTAGAACTAATCTTTTTTTCTTTTTCTGGGATTAGAAATCTTTTTTTCTTGTCTTTTGAAATTTTTTTTATTTTATTGTTTATTGTGATTGTTTTATCAGTCAGATCTATCATTTTTTTTTCTGTCAGTGAATAATTTGTCAAATTCATAGCTCGAATTTGAATGGACGATTCGTGAATCATCCGATTACTATTCCTGATTATCGAATCCTTTTCTTTTTTAGTTTCACTCAATTCATATATTTCTTTCAATCCAAGTAATAGAATTGGATTTCTTTTTGAAAGCTCTTTTATTATTCCTTTTATAAATAGAATGCTTTTGATGACCCATTTTTGTGTTTCTTTTGACACCTTTAGAAAAATTTTTGTTCTTTCTTTTAAAACTCTTATAACTAGAAAACGAAGCGTTTTCACTTTTCTAATTTTTTTTTTGAGTTCTTTAAAAATGGGTTCAAAAAACGAACGTCGGTTTCGGGGA